AATAAGAGGATCGAACCATTTCTTCTGACTCTTTTTCAAATTCGATAAATGTTGGTTGATCGTATATTTTATTATAGTTAGATGATTCAGAGGATCATTTCCTATTTGATCCCTTTGAATTCCATATTCGAAGTTGCGATCGGATCGATTCATTAAAAAGAATCGATTCGATACATTTCTTATGTACCCATAGGTGCTATATTGGATTTGAATCAGATTTCGGATCAATCTATATTGATTGACCGCCTCCATTATGTTGTTGCTAGCAAATACCACTATTTTTGGTTTTGGATCATCTTCCAAATCATTCCCGCAGGAGATCCGGACCGATTTTTTTCTGATCCTTCGATAAAAAGATTCATTCTCTTCATAAAAAATAGGAGGTAGAACCACTAAAGATTTCCTTTTCGACTCATCCCTGGAGTTGAATACCTCATTCAAGAATTTTTTTTGATCCAATCCGTAGGAATCAATAGAAAAGGAAAATCCCTTATGATACACCAGATCCGGCTCGGTTATTGATAGAGTGAATAGATCTGCCATTTCTTGAAATCTCTCTTCTGATTCAAAATCGTGGTGTAACGTGTATCCCCCTTTGTTCCGGTCATGGAATAGATGAAATAAATCAAAAAATGGATTTTTGTTCAAGAATGAAATCTTATTGGAACTGTCCATATCCGGTTCATCCCTCGGAACCATATCACATCCCGGATCTGATGAAATAGGATGAATTGAGACGGTATTTTGTAAATACGTAATTATCTTGAATATATCAACCATTTCTTTATTTTCCGATCGCCTGGAAGGGACAAAAGAAACATCTTGTTGTTTCTTCAACAATTTCTGATCTCTAGTGGACCTCTCCGTAGGATTCGAACCCAGATGAAGTTCTGACCATCTGTCAGAGAAAAAAGAACGAATTGATCTTGTAGGATTCCCAAGAAATTCTTCGATTTCTTCCGGAAGCAGATGATTATTCATCTGCTTCTCACGTTCCGTGAATAGCCGGGACATTGAGGAATATTCAGAAAGGCATTTCGGGAATCGATCTGATTCTATCTCTGTTCGTTCCGTTTGAAGAAAGGAAGGATCCCAAAGAATCGATCTTTCTTTTAGTTGCGGAATCTCTGTTTGATTGATCAATGTGTGATATTCCGAATCCTCATTCCTAATGGAATCGAAATGATCTCTGGATTGATCAGAAGATCCTTTCCATTGGCTAGAATCCGTTACTTGAACGAAAATAGATCTTGTGGAATCATATTGAATATTTGACGATACATCCCGTACCTTGCTAAAAAACCGATCCTTGTTTACCAACCACGCATTGTCTAACCAAATCCAATTTTCTCTCGATACGTTCCTCAAAAAATCCGATTCGTGCTGATTCTTCCCCCAACTAACGAAGAGATCTTGGCGGAATTGCCACATATGATATTGAGCACAATTTTGCAAAGAAATACCCCCCTTGTTTCTCGAGAAGAGATGGGAAAGATGCTCAATATCATTTGATTGAATAGTTGCCTCAGCTCCTTGTTGTTTGAAGAAACCCTCCACTTCAATTGGTCTTTTTTCACGAAAAGCAGACATGAGATAACAAATCAAGTGTTTCACTAAGATTTCGAAGAGCTGTCCCGAATTCAAGTTGATTATGTTTCGCTTCTTCCTCGGAGAAAGACGATCAAAGAATTCCCAATCATGGTCCTTGCGGATCGGATCATCCGTATAGGATACAAAAAGAAACTCCAGATATTTGATATCTTTCTCTTTGAATGAGATCTCAATTCCAGCTATGGTTTCATTAGCTATCTTACAACTAGAATCCCTCTTTTTTCCGATCCGGTTCCTCCACCACCGCGAACCCCAGTCAGGCATGATACACTTTTTAGTTATTGGGAGAACCCAAGTACTCTCTTTCGAATCCATGAAACAACTCTCAGGGATCTTTTTCCCTTTTGGAAGATACAGGAGCGAAACAATCAACCTATTGATATTGGAAGACCAAAAAGATTCTTCCAACGTATCATTTCTGGGTCCAATGGAATTCATAGGTATAGGAAGAAGCCCCATCAAATAGAGATTTTTTCTTTCGACCATATTTCGATTGTTAATACAATATATAAGGACCGCTACTACAAGCAGTACTACACCTTTGATCGTGAAATATCGATTGCTTGTTGAACCCTGTGAATCACGCGAAAGTGAAAGTAGGATACTCCAAATTCGGGGGTCAAAGAGTTTCATAAAACGTTCTTGGTGGAAAAAAATGTGAGTGAAAGATCCCGCTGAATCGAATTGGGTCCATGAATCTAAGAAATAGTGGGAATTCTTGATCTCTCTCAATATCTCTCTCAATTCGAAGATCCAGGATTTGAATTGATGTCCTTTCATTGATTCCTCCTAAAGATTTCATTTCAATTGGAATTTGGTTATTCACGATGTACGATGACGATGATCTCTGTTAAGCATCCATGGCTGAATGGTTAAAGCGCCCAACTCA